AATAAAGTGCCTGATTAAAGGGGTATCTTGATAGGATACATAAAGCACCATAAAATGCCTTTATTAAGCCCACTATCTTCTTAAATTAGTCTTCGCGGTTTCTTCGCGGTTTCTTCGCGGTTTCTTCGCGGTTTCTTCGTGGAAATTTTATATTCACTAGAAATTTTCTAGTTCTACAAAACTCAAAATTTTGTGTACAGACTATACTAGAATATAAAAAGATAAGCTAATTAAGCTAATAGGTTCATACCCTTTTTATAAAGGTTTTAATCCTTTTCTTTTTAATTAAAATTTATAATTACTTATTTTTAATTATAATAATATTTGGGACATTTTTAGTTTTGTGCTCGAATTCATGGTTTAGAATTTGAATAGGGTTAGAAATCAATTTAATAGCATTTATCCCCCTTATTAATAAAAAATTCAATCTGTTATCTACTGAATCCTCAATAAAATACTTCTTAGTTCAAGCTTTAGCCTCTAGAATTTTACTAATAAGTATTATTTTACTCATTCTGTTTAATTTTAAATTAAATAATTTAATTATAAATTCTGCTCTATTAATAAAGATGGGGGCCGCACCTTTCCATTTTTGAATCCCTAGAGTCAGTGAAGGATTAGATTGAATAAATTTATTATTATTATTAACGTGGCAAAAAATTGCCCCCTTTGTTGTATTATTTAATAACATAAATTATGAATTTTTGCTAGTAATTATTATAATTACATCTATTGTAGGAGCTGTTGGGGGATTAAACCAAACGAGTCTACGAAAACTTATAACTTATTCTAGTATTAATCATTTAAGATGAATATTATTAAGAATTTTATATAACAAAAATATTTGAATTATTTATTTTTTTATTTATTCTTTAATTTCCTTAATTACATTTTTAGTATTTTATTATTTAAAAGCTTTTTATATTAATCAATTAATATTTAATATTAATAATTTTTTATTTAAATTTTTAATTTTTTGTAATTTTTTATCTTTAGGAGGTCTCCCCCCATTTTTAGGATTTTTACCTAAATGAATAATTTTAGAAAGATTATCTTTAAGAAATCCATTTTTATTAACAATTTTAGTTATAATAACTATTGTTTCATTAAACTTTTATTTACGAATAACTTATTTTGCATTTTCTTTATGTATAAATTCTAATAAATGAATTTTATCAAAAATAAATTATTTTATGTTAATTTGGTTAAGATTAACATCTTTCTCAGGATTATTAATAATTTTATATATTTACACCTTATTTTAAGGTTTTAAGTTAAATAAACTAATAGCCTTCAAAGCTGTAAATAAAATTATTGTATTTTAAATCTTAAACTTTAAATTAAAAAATTTTATTTAAATTTGCAATTTAATATCTATCATAGATTGTAAAGTTTAATAAGAGAGATTTTATCCCATAAATAAATTTACAATTTATTACCTATATTTCAGACATCTTATCATATAAATGATTATTTTCAACTAACCATAAAGATATCGGAGTATTATATTTTTTATTCGGAATTTGGTCAGCGATAGTAGGTACATCCCTCAGAATTTTAATTCGTGCTGAATTGGGAACCCCTGGTTCTTTAATTGGGGATGACCAAATTTATAATGTTATTGTTACAGCTCACGCTTTTATTATAATTTTTTTTGCGGTTATACCTATTTTAATTGGAGGATTTGGTAATTGACTAGTACCCTTAATATTGGGAGCCCCTGATATAGCTTTCCCCCGTATAAATAATATAAGATTTTGGTTATTACCTCCTGCATTAACTCTTCTTTTAATAAGATCTTTAGTAGAAAGAGGGTCTGGGACAGGATGAACTGTTTACCCACCCCTATCTTCTAATATCGCTCACTCTGGGTGTTCAGTAGATTTAGCTATTTTTAGATTACATTTAGCGGGGGTATCTTCTATTTTAGGGGCAATTAATTTTATTACAACTGTAATTAATATACGACCTAATGGTATAACTTTAGAACGAATACCTTTATTCGTTTGATCTGTAGTTATTACTGCTTTTTTATTATTATTATCTTTACCTGTATTGGCCGGAGCTATCACAATATTATTAACCGATCGAAATTTTAATACATCCTTTTTTGACCCCGCTGGAGGAGGTGACCCAATTTTATACCAACATCTATTTTGATTTTTCGGACATCCAGAAGTTTATATTTTAATTTTACCAGGGTTTGGAATAATTTCCCATATTATTGCTCAAGAGAGAGGAAAAACAGAAACATTTGGTACATTAGGGATAATTTATGCCATACTTTCAATTGGTTTACTAGGATTTGTTGTATGAGCTCATCACATATTTACAGTTGGAATAGATGTAGATACCCGAGCTTATTTTACATCAGCAACAATAATCATTGCAGTACCCACAGGTATTAAGGTATTTAGATGATTAGCAACATTACATGGATCTAAATTAACATTTAACCCGGCATTAATATGAGCTATAGGATTTGTATTTTTATTTACTGTGGGAGGTTTAACTGGTGTTATTTTAGCTAACTCTTCTATTGATATTATTTTACATGATACTTATTATGTTGTTGCCCATTTTCATTATGTATTATCTATGGGGGCAGTATTTGCTATTATGGGAGGATTAATTCATTGATACCCTCTTTTTACAGGACTTTCATTAAATAATAAGTGATTAAAAATTCAATTTATTACAATATTTTTAGGGGTAAATATTACATTTTTCCCACAACATTTTTTAGGATTAGCGGGGATACCCCGACGATATTCTGATTATCCAGACGCTTATACAACTTGAAATATTATCTCTTCTATTGGGTCTTATATTTCATTAATTAGTGTTATTTTTATAATTATTATTTTTTTAGAAAGAATAATTAACCAACGTCATATTTTATTTACTTTAAATTTAAATAGATCAATTGAATGATTCCAACACTACCCTCCAGCTGAACATAGCTATTCTGAAATGCCTATATTAACATTATTTTAATGTGGCAGATTAGTGCAATGAATTTAAGCTTCATATATAAAATAAATTTTCATTAAAAATAGCTTCTTGATGAAATTTATCCCTACAAAATGCCAATTCTCCTATTATAGAACAATTAATTTTTTTTCATGATCATACATTATTAATTATTTTATTAATCACAATTTTAGTTAGTTATATAATAATAACCTTATTTTTTGCCAAATTAACAGACCGTTTTTTATTAGAAAACCAAATAATTGAAATTATTTGAACTATTTTACCAGCTATTACATTAATTTTTATTGCACTTCCCTCTTTACGATTATTATATTTACTAGATGAACTAAATAATCCCTCCCTATCTATTAAAACAATTGGCCACCAATGATACTGATCATATGAATATAGAGATTTTTCTAATATTGAATTTGATTCATACATAACCCCCTCTAATGAATTAAACCCCCAAGAATTTCGGTTATTAGAAGTTGATAACCGAACAATTATCCCTATTAAATCCCAAATTCGAATATTAGTTACTTCCTTAGATGTAATTCATTCATGAACTGTCCCTAGTTTAGGGGTTAAGGTTGACGCTACCCCCGGTCGATTAAATCAAACCAATTTTTTTATAAACCGCCCAGGAATTTATTATGGACAATGTTCCGAAATTTGTGGAGCTAATCACAGATTTATACCCATTATAATTGAAAGTATCCCCATAAATAAGTTTATTTCATGAATTAAAAATAATTCATTAGATGACTGAAAGTAAGTAACGGTCTCTTAAACCGCTTTATAGTAAATAACAAATACTTCTAATGACTACACTAAAGAATTAGTTAAATTATAACATTAAAATGTCAAATTAATATTATCAAATTATTGATATTCTTTGATCCCACAAATAGCCCCAATAAACTGATTATTTTTATTTATTTACTCGATTTTAATATTATATCTGTTTAGAAATTTAAATTATTTTATTAATTACAAAAATCTATCTTTTAAATCAAAAATTAATAAAAATTTAAAATTAAATAATTGAAAATGATAACTAATCTATTTTCTATTTTTGACCCATCAACAACATTATTTAATTTATCATTAAATTGATTTAGATCAATTTTAGGACTTTTATTTGTACCTTTTCTGTACTGATTTTCCCCTAATCGATATTCATGATTATGATTTACTATAATTAATAAATTACATTTAGAATTTAAAACTTTACTTAAAACTAATAAATCTGGGTTAACTTTAATAATAATTACCTTATTTACTATAATTATAATAAATAATTTCTTAGGATTATTCCCCTATATTTTTACAAGAACTAGTCACTTATCTATAACTCTTTCAATTGCTTTACCACTATGAATTAGTTTTATATTATATGGATGAATTATCAATTATAATCACATATTTATTCATTTAGTACCTCAAGGAACCCCATCAATTCTAATACCTTTTATAGTATGTATTGAAACTATTAGTAACATCATCCGACCTTTAACCTTAGCCGTTCGATTAACAGCCAATATAATTGCAGGTCATTTATTACTAACACTTTTAGGTAATACCGGACCAATAATAAATTTAATTACTATTAATGGTTTAATTAGTGTACAATTTGCCCTATTATTACTTGAAAGAGCTGTAGCAATTATCCAAGCTTATGTATTTGCAATTTTAATTACACTATATTCTAGAGAAACTTATTAATGTCAACATTTAATCACCCCTATCATCTAGTAGATAAAAGACCCTGACCTTTAACAGGATCTTTAGGAGCAATAATTTTTATATGTGGAATAATTAACTGATTTCATAATTTCAATAACAATTTACTATTACTTGGGTATATCATCTTATTATTAACTATAATTCAATGATGACGAGATGTAGTACGAGAGGGGACTTACCAGGGATGCCACACATCATTTGTAGAAAATGGGTTGCGATGAGGAATAATTTTATTTATTACATCTGAAGTTTTATTTTTTATCAGATTCTTTTGAGCATATTTCCACAGAAGTTTATCACCAAATATTGAAATTGGAAACACATGACCCCCCTTAGGAATTAAACCATTTAACCCTATGGAGATCCCCCTATTAAATACTACTATTCTTTTATCTTCCGGGATAACTATTACTTGAGCTCATCATAGTATTATAAATTCAAATTATACACAAACAGTACAAAGATTATTTTTAACAATTACCTTGGGGCTATATTTTACCCTACTTCAAGCGTTTGAATACTGAGAAGCACCCTTTTCTATTTCAGATTCAGTATACGGAAGAAGTTTTTTTATAGCAACAGGATTCCATGGGATTCATGTTATTATTGGAACTCTTTTTATTTTCATTATTTTAATACGACATATCAATTGACACTTTTCTAAAAACCATCATTTTGGGTTTGAAGCCAGAGCTTGATATTGACATTTTGTAGATGTAGTATGGTTATTTTTATATTTATCAATTTATTGATGAGGTTCTTATTTATATAATATAAAAAGTATATTTGACTTCCAATCAAAAAGTTTAATCTTTAATATAAATAATTTATATTTTATTAATTTTTTGTTCGCTAATTTTTTTAATTAGATCAATTATAATAATTTTGGCGTCAATCTTATCTAAAAAAACTAATTTTGATCAAGAAAAAAATTCCCCCTTTGAATGCGGCTTTGATCCCAAAACATCATCACGAATACCATTTTCATTACATTTTTTTTTAATTGCCATTATCTTTTTAATCTTTGACATTGAAATTGCTATCTTATTACCAGTTATCATTTTAATCAAAATATCTAACTTAATTAATTTTATTACAACTTTCACATTTTTTGTAATTATTTTATTAATTGGGCTTTATTATGAATGAAACCAAGGATCCTTAAAATGATCTTCTTAAGTTAATTATAAATTTAAAGGGTTGTAGTTAAATATAACATTTGATTTGCATTCAAAAGGTATTGTCATCAATCAATCTTAAATAAGAAGCAAAAATTTGCATTTAGTTTCGACCTAAAAATTTGATTTATTTAATCCTTATTTAATTGAAGCTAAAGTAGAGGCATTTCATTGTTAATGATTATATTGAATTTTATATTCCAATTAAAGAAATATACCTAAAAGCTGCTAACTTTTTATATAGTGTAATTACATTAATATTTCGTTTTAATATTTTATAAAAATATTTTTTATACTACATATAAAAGTCTTTTATATAAATATATTTATATAGTTTAAAAAAAACATTACATTTTCATTGTAAATATAAATATATTATTTTATAAATAAATATATATATATATACAAATATTTATATTATAAATATTTTAAAATTTTAATAATTATTTATTTTATTTAAAGATTTTATATCACCCAAGCTTCTTCAAAACTTTACTCTAAATTTAAGCTATTTAAATATAATATAACTATAATTAAAATAATAACTAATCATAAAACTATTAATAAAAAATAAGATTTTAAACTATTTACATTAATTGATTGAATAAATATAGAATTTTCAGATAAAGTTTTGTATAAAAATTGACCGCCAAAGATCTCATTTCACCCCTGGTCTAAAAGTATAAAAAAATTTTTTCTATATAATAATAAAGTCTTATTTAAACCTATTAAAGTAATATAAGGTATAAATCATATTAAACCTATAAAATTTGTAATGAGACTTTTAAAATAATTATGAACAATTAAATTAGGTATAAATTTAGATAATTCATACCCTAAAAAAGCACCTAAAATTACAACCATAATAGTTAAATTTTTTAAATATATAGGTAAATAAATTAAATAAACTTCATTAATAATTAGTCATAAATATAAAGAACCTCCGAAAATTCTAAATAAAATTAACCCTCTTATTCCTATAAATATATAAAAATTATTTTCACTTAACACTAATAATCTAAAACCTGAATAATTGTTAATAAAAGAATAATAGATTAAACGAAATGAATAACTAACTGTTAAACCCGTAGAAACAAAAAATAAAATAAATATTAAATAATTTAAATCACATATTAAAATTTCCTCTAAAATTAAATCCTTTGAATAAAATCCAGTTAAAAAAGGAACACCACATAAAGCTAAATTAGAAAATAAAAAACATAATGTAGAAAAAGGTATAAGTTTACTCATCCCTCCTATTAAACGTACATCTTGATTATTTTTTATATTATGAATATATATGCCCGCGCATATAAATAATAAAGCTTTAAATATTGCATGAGTTAATAAATGAAAAAATGATAAATATAATAAACCTATAGATAAAGTTCTTATTATTAAACCTAATTGTCTTAAAGTTGATAAAGCAATAATTTTTTTTAAATCTATTTCATAATTAGCCCCTAAACCAGATATAAATATTGTCAACACAGAAATTAATAATATTAATTTTATTAATAATTCATTTATTATTAATCATCTATTAAAACGAATTAATAAATAAACCCCAGCTGTTACTAATGTAGAAGAATGAACTAAAGCCGAAACTGGAGTGGGGGCCGCTATAGCTGCAGGAAGTCATGAAGAAAACGGAATTTGAGCTCTTTTAGTCATAGCCGCAACTATAAGTATTAATATAATATAAAATATATTATTATTAACATAAAATAATTTATTTATATAAAAAATATAATTTCAACTTCCATAATTTAATACTCAAGCAATAGATAATAAAATTATTACATCTCCAATTCGATTTGATAAAATTGTTAATATACCCGCATTAAAAGATTTTACATTTTGATAATAAATAACTAAAACAAAAGAAACTAATCCCAAACCATCTCAACCCAATAAGATTCTAATTAAATTAGGTGAAATAATTAAAAATATTATAGATAAAACAAATATACTTACTAATAAAATAAAACGATTAATGTCTTTATCTCTTTCTATATATCCTTTTCTATAAAAAATAACCATAGAAGAAATATACAAAACTAAACTTCTAAATAATATAGATATTCAATCTAATAATAAAATTATAATTAAATTAAAAGAGTTAATAGAAATTAATTCTCATTCAACTAAATAAATTAAATCATAAGAAATCATATATAAACCTAAAGATATATTAATAAATGAAATAATTAAAAATAATAAACTAAAAATATTACAAATATGAATTATTTAAAATATAATAATATTTCTTTGATTCCACAAATCAAAATTTTAAATAAACTATTTAAATAATAAATTCAATATAAACAAATTTCTCTTTTTAAAATTAAGAAATTTAACGGAAACCAGTGTAAAAATAACAATAAATACTCACGAATTTGAATTGTTAATGAACTATATAGACCTATAAAAATCTGACCGTGTTGTCTATATGTATATAAATATAAACTATAACAAACTCTAAAAAAAGATAATAATATTAAAATTAATCAAAATCTTATATTTAAAGATATAATTCTTATCAATAAAAAAACTTCCCCCAATAAATTTAATGAAGGTGGAGCCGCTATATTTGAAGAAATTAATAAAAATCATCATAAAGATAAAGAAGGTATTAAATTTATTATACCCCTATTTATAAATAAGTTACGCGAACCTGAACGTTCATATAAAATATTAGCTAAACAAAATAAACCTGAAGAACATAAACCATGTGAAATTATTAAACAATAAGAACCAACATAACCAACTAAATTTATAGAAAATAAACCACCAATAACTATTCTTATATGAACTACTGATGAATAAGCAATTAAAGATTTTATATCAATTTGACGTAAACATAAAATTCTTAAAATTAATCCACCTATTAATGAAAATAATATAACTATATAATTAAATTGTATATTTAAATAATTTAATAAAATTATAACCCGTAATAAGCCGTAACCCCCCAACTTTAGTATAACACCAGCTAAAATTATAGAACCAGAAATAGGGGCTTCAACATGAGCCTTTGGCAATCATAAATGAACTATAAATATAGGTATTTTTACTAAAAAAGCAATAATTAAACAAATATATATATATCAGTTAAAAATAGTACAATTTAAAAATATTCAACTTAAAGAACCATTCATTTTATTTAATAATAAAATACCCACTAATAAAGGTAATGAACCAAATAAAGTATAAAATAATAAATAAAACCCAGCCTGCAATCGTTCTGGTTGATACCCCCAACCTAAAATTAAAAATAAAGTAGGAATTAATCTTATTTCAAAAAAAATATAAAAATAAAATAAGTTATAACTTAAAAAAGATAAATATAACATTATTAATAAAAATAAAATATTAAATATAAAAAACCCAGAGTTATTTTTTATTAAATAAACATTTTCTCTAGATATAAGTATTAAAGAACAGATTCAAAATCTTAATAAAACTAATCCATAAGAAAGTAAGTCAGTATGTAAAAAATAAGAAATATTAGTAAAATAAAAATTTAAATTAAAATTTAAAATAAATAAACAAGTTAAAAAAAAAAAATTAAATATAATAAATCAAAAATTATATATATTAATAATTAAAGGGGTTAATAAAAGTATAAAAAATAAACACTTTAACATAATAAAATATTTAATGAAGTAAAATAATCATTACCATATATCCGAACTATCAATACTATAATAGATAATCCAAGGGCACCTTCACAAACTCTTATAATTAAATATAATAAGCCAAAATACATCTCATAACCATATAAATTTATTAAATAATAAATTATACAAAATAAACTTAAAACTACATATTCTAAACTTAATAATATAGATAATAAATGTTTATGGAAATATCTATATATAAATAAACCTCTTAATATTATTGAAATAAAAAAAATTATCATTTGTATTAAAATTTAAATAGTTTAAAAAAAACATTAATTTTGTAAATTAATATTAAGATTATTCTTTTTAAATATCAGAAAAAATAAATATATATTATCAATAATCTCCAAAATTATTATTTTATTTAAACTATTTTCTGAAATTATCAATTTAATTATATCAATTTCTATATATATAAATATTATCTTTTTAACTATAAAATCCCCAACATCCATAGGACTTATTTTAATAACCCAAATTATTTTAATAAGTTTATTAATAAGACTATTTTCAATAAATTATTGATTTTCTTTTATTTTATTTATTGTAATAATCGGTGGACTAATAGTTTTATTTATTTATATAACAAGACTAGCACCCAATTCTATATTCTCAACTAATTTAAATATATTAATTTTTATTTTAACAGCTATTATAATTAGATTTATAACTTTAGATATAATATTATTTAATAACTTTTTTATTAAAAATAATCTTGACATAAATTCAATAGAAATTATTTTTAATAATAATAATATATTAACAAAAATTTATAATATACCAATTAATAAATTAACATGATTAATAATTTTATATTTATTAATAACTCTAATTATCGCCGCAAAATTAGTCAAAAATAATTTAGGATCTTTACGTCAATTAACCTATGTCAATTGCTATACGCAAATCTCACCCAGTAATTAAAATTATTAATAATTCATTAATTGATCTACCCTCTCCGTCTAATATTTCAACAATATGAAATTTTGGATCTTTATTAGGACTATGTTTAGGAATCCAACTTATTACAGGAATCTTTTTAGCAATACATTATACTGCTAACATTTATTTAGCTTTCGAAAGAGTTTCCCATATTTGCCGAGATGTAAATAATGGATGACTTTTACGAACATTACATGCTAATGGAGCATCATTTTTTTTTATTTGTTTATATATACATGTAGGACGAGGAATATATTACCACTCTTTTAAATTTTACTTTACCTGAATAACAGGTGTGGTATTACTTTTTTTAGTAATAGGAACCGCTTTTTTGGGATATGTTCTTCCTTGAGGACAAATATCTTTTTGAGGTGCTACAGTAATTACTAATTTACTTTCAGCTGTACCATATGTAGGTACAATAATAGTACAATGATTATGAGGTGGGTTTGCTGTGGATAATGCAACATTAACACGATTTTTTACTTTACATTTTTTATTACCCTTTATTGTAACAGCAATAATTATAATCCACTTATTATTTTTACACCAAACTGGGTCTAATAATCCATTAGGGATAAATTCTAATTTAGATAAAATTCCCTTTCATCCTTACTTTTCATTTAAAGATTTAGTAGGATTTTTATGATTAGTATTAATACTAATTTTAATTAGATTATGAACACCTTATATACTAGGAGACCCAGATAATTTTATCCCAGCTAACCCCTTAGTTACCCCTATTCATATCCAACCTGAATGATACTTTTTATTTGCTTATGCCATTCTACGATCAATTCCTAATAAATTAGGAGGAGTATTAGCCTTAGTAATATCAATTTTAATTTTAGTTATTTTACCCATTACTACTAACAGAAAATTACAAGGAACACAATTTTATCCCATTAATAAAATATTATTTTGATCTTTTTTAATTATTGTGTTATTATTAACATGAATTGGAGCACGACCAGTTGAAGATCCTTATATTTTAACCGGACAATTATTAACAATTATTTATTTTTCCTATTATTTAATTAATCCGTTAATACATAATTTATGAGATTCAATATTAAATAATTAATTAATGAGCTTGAATAAGCATATACTTTGAAAGTATAATATAGAAAAAAATTTTCTATTAATTTAGCAAAAAATAATTAATTAACTTTAAAATATTAATATTTTTAAACCCAAATAAAAAATTAAAAAATTTAATGAAATAGGTAAATAACTTTTTCAAGCCAAATATATTAATTTATCATAACGATAACGAGGTAAAGTCCCACGAACTCAAATAAATATATAAGCAATAAAGCCTATTTTTAAATAAAATATTATATATAAATAGATATCCCCTAAAAAAATAAGAACAAATAAAAATCTTATAAATAAAATTCTTGAATATTCACCCAAAAATAAAAGAGCAAACCCACCAGCTCTATATTCAACATTAAAACCAGATACTAATTCTCTTTCACCTTCTGCAAAATCAAAAGGAGCACGATGAGTTTCAGCCAATATGATAATAAACCAAATTATAGAGAGAGGTAAAAAAATAACTAAAAATCAAATATAATTCTGATATAAATAAAAATTAATTAAATTAAATCCCTCAATAAAAAATAAATATCTTATTAAAAATAAACATAAACTTACTTCATAAGAAATAGTTTGAGCAATAGCTCGTAAACCCCCCAATAATGAATAATTAGAATTTGATGACCAACCAGCAATTATAACAGAATAAACCCCCACACTTAAACAACACAATATTAATAAAACACCTAAATTCATCATAAAATAACCTGTTTTATAAGGAATAATTAATCAAATTATTAAAGATAAAAATAAACTTATAATAGGTGAAATATAATAAGAAATATAATTAGAAGAAATAGGATAAATTTGCTCCTTTGTGAATAATTTAATAGCATCAGAAAAAGGTTGCAAAATACCAATAAACCCTACTTTATTAGGACCTTTACGTAACTGAATATAACCTAAAATTTTACGTTCAAATAAAGTTAAATAAGCTACACTAATTAAAACACAAATTAATATAAATACTATTAAAAGTCTTATAAGTAAATAATCATATAAAAAAATTATTATCTATAAACATAATTTATATTTTTGAATTCTAAATTCAATGCACTAATCTGCCAAAATAATAAAATTAATATTAATCATATTAAATAAATTATTTAAAATATATGGTCCTTTCGTACTAAAATATTTTTATTAATTAAAGATAGAAACTAACCTGGCTCACGCCGGTCTGAACTCAAATCATGTAAAGTTTTATAGTCGAACAGACTAAAATTTTAAATTTCTACTCCTAAAATAAACTTTAATTCAACATCGAGGTCGCAATCTTTTTTATAGATATGAACTCCCCAAAAAAATTACGCTGTTATCCCTAAGGTAACTTAATTTATTAATCTTAAATAAAGGATCATTTTATCAAATATTAATGGTTTTATAATTAAAAAGTTTTATAAATTTTTAAATCACCCCAATTAAATAAATTTATTAAAATTAAAATTTTTAAAAATAAATTATTAACTAAATAAAATTATAAAGATCTATAGGGTCTTCTCGTCTTTTAAAAAAATTTAAGCATTTTAACTTAAAATTTAAATTTTTAATATTTTTATAAAGAGACAGCTTATATTTCATTAAACCTTTCATTCCAGTTTTCAATTAAAAAACAAATGATTATGCTACCTTAGCACAGTCAAAATACTGCGGCCCTTTAAAATTCAGTGGGCAGGCCAGACTTTAAATTATTAACAAAAAGACATGTTTTTGATAAACAGGTGAATATATAATTTGCCGAGTTACTTTTTATAATCTAAGTGAAATTAAATTAAATAAAATTATTAATACTAATTCTATCATTATAAATATATTTATTAATTTAAATATACTTTAAAATAAAAAATTTAAAAAAAGAATAAATTCTTTCTATAAAAATATAAATTATAACACTATTATTATTGATAAAAATTTCTAATTCTACAATTATTTTTTATAATTTAATTATAAACTAAAATTACAAGCTAATCCCAATAATTTTTTATTTAAATATTCAATTTAATTAATACAAATATAATTATAATATTTAAAATTAATTTAATTAATTTCTTTTAAAACTAGATATATTTATAAACGAATAACTTATAATAACAAAATTAATATTTTAAATTTTTATTCCACAAAAATTTACATATTAATTTATCCCCTATAAAATCGAGAAAATTATATAAATAAAATATATTAATAAACCCTGATACAAAAGGTACAAAATTAAATTTACTTTTAATATAATAAAAATTTCTATGGCTATACTAATTATCTATATAAATGATTATTTTTTAATTAAACATAACTAAAAATTAAAAATTATTTTTATTAAAATAAAATAAATAAATAAATAAATAAATATATTTTTAAATCAAATTAATAATATATAAATATATCTTTTCTATGTAAAAGAAAAATTTTTAATTAAACTACAATTTGAATTCTAGGAACACTTTCCAGTACTCCTACTTTGTTACGACTTATCTCTTTTATAAAGAGAGCGACGGGCAATGTGTACATATTTTAAAACTTAAATCAAAAAATCTATTTAAATTTAATTACTATCAAATCCACTTTCATATTAATATTTAAATTAATTATCCATATTGATATTTGCAATTGTAACCCATTATTTTCTTTATTATAAACTACACCTTGATCTGAAATATATTTTTATATAAATTTTTAAAAATTTATTCTTATAAAATTTTTTTATAACAACGATATATAAATATTAAATAAAGTATTATTTTATCGTGGACTATCGATTATAAAACAGGTTCCTCTGATTAGAATAAAATACTGCCAAATTTTTTAAGTTTTAAGAATATAACTTTTACTACTCAAGCCTTATAAATTTAATAAAAATAATAGGGTATCTAATCCTAGTTTAAAATTTTATTTTATTAACTTCATAAAATATAATTTAAAATAATTATTTATAATAATTTCACCTAATTATAAATATATTTAATATAAAATATAATATTAATTATAACTAATATAATTTATTTATATAATTTGTATAACCGCAGATGCTGGCACAAATTTATCCTATAATATATTTATTTCTATATCAAAATTTCTTTTATTTATAATATTATTTATTGCCAATAAATCATTAAGACAAAACTTTACATTTAAATAAAAAATATAATAAATAATAAACTAAAATCAAATTTATTTTAAAAATAAGTTTATAAAAATATATTACATATAACTACACTATTTTAAAATTAAAAATAATTAATAATTTTTATAATTAAATTCCCCCAATAAAAAAAAATTATTTTATTAAATTTTTTTAAAAAATATACTATATATATAATTTAAATTATATACCAATAAAATTTAAATTAAATTATATATATATATATATATATGTATATATATATATATATGTATATATATACAAATATAGAAAAAAATATATATATATAAATATACACGAAAATATAAACATAAATATATATATATATAAAATTATATACATACATAATTTTATAAAATAAATATAAAATAAAAATATTAATAAATACAATTAATAATTTTAAATAAATTTAAATAATAAATTAAAATTAAAAAATTATTATAATAAATCTATTTATAAATAAATATAATTTATTAACTGTTAAAATTAATTTTTTATAAATAATATTATATAAATATACTATTTATTATTTTATTATAATAATAAAAATAATATAATTAAATAAATATAATAAAATTAAATAAATTTAATATAATTAAATAATCTAATATAATAAATAAATATAATATAATTAATTTAAAAATAATAAAATAACAAATAGTTAATTAATTTTTGCGGTTTCCTACCTGAAACATTCAAAATTTTAAATTATAATTATAGATATTTTTAATTAACAAATTAAATCCGCACAATTTATTTATTTAATTAATAAACTATTTAAATTTTATATTTCATACAAGTATTTTATTTAATCATAAAATATTAATTAACCGCACACTAATTAAATTTATATATATAAATATTAATTTTATATTTTTAATTATATAATTCAAAATAAAAGAAATAATATTTCAAATTAAATTTAAATTATTTTATTAAATTATATTTTTTTTTAGATTTTAATTAATATAATAATTTTAAATTTAATTAATATAATATATATATATAAAATTATTAAATTAATTAATTATTTTAATAATTTAAAAAAATATTTTATATTTATTATTATTAATAATTTATTTAAAATAATAAAATAATGTATAATACATAATAAAATTCTAAAAATAATTATTATTTATTTATAATAATTATAATATTATAAATTATTAAAACCTAAGGAATACTTAAATTCCCCCAATAATATAATTTATTATTATTATATTAAATTTATTTTATTAAATATTTATATTATAATAAATAATTATAATAATTTAATAATTTACGATATATTTATATATTAATATTATTTATAATAATTATATACTTATAGAAAATAAATTTAAGTCTATACATAATTAATTTCATTGGGTATATTAATAAATATATATATATTAATAGTTTTTTTTTTTTTTTCTAAACATATAAATATCTTATATATATATATATACTAGATTAATAATTTAATATACCAATCTATAATTTAAATATTTGAAAGCAATTAGTATTTATGTATAATAAAAACTGATACAAATTCATATATAATAGATATTTATAAATACAACAAATATCTATTAATATATATAAACTATGGTGCGTATATTTATAGATAATTATATATTTCTCTATATGTATTAATAGATGATTAATAATTACCACGAGTATTAATTTTTATAATAATAATTTAATATAATATTATATATATAATATTAAAATATATATATTTTTTATAATAAATAATTTATTAATATATAACTGTACATTTTTTAGAAAATATTTTAAAATTTTTTTAATAAAACACAA